CAATATAAACGTATTATAACAAAAATGAATTCTTCCGAGGAGGGAACAAATATTTTTCTTTCCGATGATAATTTGTACATGACATGGGAGAAACCCCTCTTTATAATTGAAGAAAAGGTTCCATCATATTCCTATTTCATATATAGTGAAGTATATATAGTGAAGTAATACCCCGGGTTCCCGCAAAAGAGAATAGTTTCTTTCAATATGAACTCGTTATTAGTTAATGATTCTAGTAATTTGCTCTATATGCTTATTCCGATAGGAAATGAAATAGGAAAATGATTATTCATCGAATGACTATTCATCTATTGTATTTTCAAACAGGAGGCAGGAATATTCTATGGAAAAATGGTGGTTCAATTCGATGTTGTCTAACGAGGAGTTAGAACACAAGTGTGGGTTAAGTAAATCAGCGGACAGTCTTGGTCCTATTGGAAATGCCAGTGGAAGTGAAACCCCCATTATAAATGGTATAGATAAAAACATTCATAGTTGGAGTGATAATGGCAGTTATAGTTGTAGTAATGTTGATCATTTATTCGGTGTCAGGGACATTTGGAGTTTCATCTCTGATGACACTTTTTTGGTTAGGGATAGTAATGGTGACAGTTATTCCGTATATTTTGATATTGAAAATCAGATTTTTGAGATTCACAATGATAGTGACTTTCTGAGTGAACTAGAAAGTGCTTTTTCTAGTTATCTGAATAGTGGGCCTAAGAGTTACAATCGCAACTATGATCGTTACATGTATGATACTCAATATAGTTGGATTAATCACATTAATAGTTGCATTGATAGTTATCTTCATTCTGAAATCAGTATTGATAGTGACATTTATAGTGACATTTGTAGTGAGAGTTTAAGTGGTAGTGACAGTGAGAGTTCGAGTATAAGAACTAGCATTAATGGCAGTGATTTCGATATAAATACAAAATATGGACGTTTGTGGGTTCAATGCGAAAATTGTTATGGATTGAATTATCAGAAATTTTTTAGGTCAAAAATGAATATTTGTGAACGATGTGGATATTATTTGAAAATGAGTAGTTCAGATAGAATCGAACTTTCGATTGATCCGGGCACTTGGGATCCTATGGATGAAGACATGATCTCTATGGACCCTATTGAATTTCATTCTGAGGAGGAACCTTATAGAGATCGTATCGATTTTTTTCAAAGAACGACAGGTTTAACTGAGGCTGTTCAAACAGGCATAGGCCAACTAAATGGTATTCCAATAGCCATTGGGGTTATGGATTTTCAGTTCATGGGAGGTAGTATGGGATCCGTAGTAGGTGAGAAAATCACCCGTTTGATCGAGTGTGCTACTAATAGATCTCTCCCAGTTATTATAGTGTGTGCTTCTGGAGGAGCACGCATGCAAGAAGGAAGTTTGAGCTTGATGCAAATGGCTAAAATATCTTCCGCTTTATATAATTATCAATCAAATAAAAAGTTATTCTATGTATCAATCCTTACCTCTCCTACAACCGGTGGAGTGACAGCCAGCTTTGGTATGTTGGGAGATATAATTATTGCCGAACCCAATGCCTACATTGCATTTGCGGGTAAAAGAGTAATTGAACAAACATTGAAGAAGACAATACCCGAGGGTTCACAAGCGGCTGAGTATTTATTCCATAAGGGCTTATTCGATCTAATCGTACCACGTAATCCTTTAAAAGGTGTTCCAAGTGAGTTATTTCAGCTCCACGGGTTCTTTCCCTTGAATCAAATAAACAAATACAAATAAAAGTAGAGCGCTAGGTTCAGTTATTTGTAGCGAACAAGTATTTAGTTCATCGGAATCGAAATAACAAGAATGGGGGTTTCTTTTCTCACATAAGTTCTAATTGTAGTAAGAATCAGAAGTTTCAGATTCAGATAATGACTTTTTTTTTCCTCCAGATCTTTTTTTTTATCCTACCTCGCTCTATTCCTGATTCCTAATCAGGAACCCTCTATCAACAGGATAAAATAGTTGATTCTTCGTTCCGTGTAATTAAGGAAATCAAAAATCATTTTGTGTTCTCTTCGTACGTATCAGATGTTCTAATTATTCTAATTAATAGATAGAAGTCTTGCATATTTCTATACCTCCTGGGAGCCCTCTATTTTTCACTATGAATCCCTGTTGGATCGAATTCTAACGAATTTTTCAGGAACTCGTAAGAAATTCCTTTCTTAGAAGATAGGGGCGGGGGAACAAGAATAATAATAATAAAGTGGATTCTCATACATATATTTCGTGGAGAAAGATGAATAAGTACACTCATTTCGTTCTAAATTCCTTGCACTTATAATATACTTATAATACTTATAATAGATATACTTATGATAGATATCTTTATAACAGGTACAAATATTAAATCGAGGCACCCATTCTATGACAGATCTTAACTTACCCTCTATTTTTGTGCCTTTAGTAGGCCTATTATTTCCGGCAATTGCAATGGCTTCTTTATCTCTTCATGTTCAAAAAAACAAGATTGTCTAGACTGATGGGACCCAATCTCATCAATTTCTTTCAACCCTTGGATCGTAATACAGATATCTATTTAGTGGAAATAGTACGACATACGACATATGGCTGCCTCCAAACACAAATGAAGGGGCTGTTATGCATGTGGATACAAGAAATATGGATAAATGCATGTGTATGCGGATATAGCTGTTTTAAAATAGATCGAATATCTGGAATATAAATGGATATATATGTAGATATATCCAGACATAGTGGGATCATATGAAGGGGATCTTTTTTATTTTATAAAAATAACCAATTTGATGAATTACTCCTGATGGTTCACAGTGCTAGTTGATGAGAGTTACTTTGGGAGCAAGAACAAAAAAAAATCAAATTGATTGGGGTTATTCTCTCAATTCCAATAGAATGCAACTGGATCTAGTATGAACTGGCGATCCGAACGTATATGGATAGAACTTATAACGGGTTCTCGAAAAACAAGTAATTTCTGCTGGGCATGTATCCTTTTTTTAGGGTCAATAGGCTTCTTATTGGTTGGAATCTCCAGTTATCTTGGTCGGAATCTGATATCCTTATTCCCGTCTCAGCAAATCCTTTTTTTTCCACAAGGTATCGTGATGTGTTTCTATGGTATCGCAGGTCTGTTCATTAGCTCCTATTTGTGGTGCACAATTTCGTGGAATGTAGGTAGTGGTTATGACAGATTCGATAGAAAAGAAGGAATAGTGTGCATTTTTCGTTGGGGGTTTCCTGGAATAAATCGCCGCATCTTCCTTCGATTCCGTATGAGAGATATCCGGTCGATCAGAATGAAAGTGAAAGAGGGTCTTTATCCTCGCCGTGTCCTTTATATGGAAATCAGAGGTCGGGGAGACATTCCCTTGACTCGTACTGATGAGAATTTAAGTCCACTAGAAATTGAACAAAAAGCTGCTGAATGGGCCTATTTCTTGCGCGTACCAATTGAAGTATTTTGAAATGAACCGAGCGAGGAATGAATGCTTTCTCAGCATGAGGGAGGGAACCGGAACCCTGTAATCCTCTTTTTCATAAAATTTGGAAGAGAATTGATATTCATCTTTTTTCCTTTCCGAGCGCTCGCTCAAGCAAAACTTGTTAGATTCTATTTCCCCCATTCCATTGGTAATACTGCTGTGACCCAAAGAATAGAGCGTGTGGACGTATACGGAACAACCATAATAAGAAATAAGAAGCCATTTTTGTCCACTTTTCATGCGTATGGAACTCAACTCAATTCTTTCATATTCGTAACAAGTCTAATTAAGTATGTATTCATCACATATATCAGAACATTTCAGAGTAAATAATTCCTATTTTGAGGCCCAATATTTCGAATGGATACGTTAGATACAGATGGATCATATCTTGTCAATTCTCTCTCTTTTGTGAATCGATCTTTCTTTTTATCCTTTTCTTTGTTCCTTGATGACTAAATGATTGGATCTCTCATAACCATCCAATTGATTTCCCGTTTCGCCAGCTTCATCATCCGTATTTTTCAGAGATACCCCCTCTCCTGGGCTGTGGATAATCAGTGAAACATTTTGAAATAATTGATTGATTCAAGGGGGGCTCTTCCGTCTCGAAATCCGAATAATATTCATGTTTGTTACTTCAAGTGGTTCTTTCGGGCATTCTTCGAATGCAACAAATGAAGATGTAATTGGTCTGAATTTGACCAATTGAGATATCTGGAAACAATATTTTATTATCTCTTCATTCGAAATGGACCCTTATTCTATATTCTTTCTAGAGCTAAGGACTAAACAATTACACCTTGTTATAGAACTTGTGCTTCATAGAAATATCAGACAGAGTCAACGAATCAACCAGGTTCATTAACAATTCACAGATTGAAAGTGCCAAAAAGGAAAGCATTGACTCCCTTCCCATATCTTGCATCTATAGTATTTCTGCCATGGGGGATCTCTCTCTCATTTAATAAAAGTCTTGAATCTTGGGTTATAAATTGGTGCAATACCAGGCAGTCCGAAACTTTTTTGAATGATATTCAAGAGAAGAAAGTTCTAGAAAGATTCATAGAATTAGAAGAACTGTTCCTGTTGGACGAAATGATAAAGGAGTATTCGGGGACACATATACAAAAGCTTCGTATAGGAATCTACAAAGAAACGATACAATTGGTCAGAATGCACAATCAGGATCATATCCATCTCATTTTGCATTTCTCAACAAATATAATCTGTTTCACTATTCTAAGTGCTTATTCTATTCTGGGTAATGAAGAACTTGTCATTCTTAATTCTTGGGTTCAGGAGTTCCTCTATAACTTAAGCGATACAATAAAAGCTTTTTCTATTCTTTTATTAACTGATTTGTGTATCGGATTCCACTCGCCCCATGGTTGGGAACTAATGATTGGTTTGGTCTACCAAAATTTTGGATTTGTTCATAATGAGCAAGTTATATCCGGTCTCGTTTCCACTTTTCCAGTCATTATAGATACAATTTTGAAATATTGGATCTTCCTTTTTTTAAATCGTGTATCTCCTTCACTTGTAGTGATTTATCATTCAATGAATGAATGAAGAACTCAATGTCACTTCATACATAAACAAATCATTCAAAGCCTTACCCATTTTTTATACTTCCACCCGTCCATTCTATATTCCAGTACAATGACAGAATCGTGGATAGGGAACTATACTAGCTACCCACCTAATTTATTGTAGAAATTTCCGAGATCAATGATTGGACCATGCAAAATAGAAACACCTTTTCTTGGGTAAAGAAACAGATGACTCGATCAATTTCTGTATTGATAATTTCTGTATTGATCATGATATATGTAATAACTCGGATATCCATTTCAAATGCATATCCCATTTTTGCGCAGCAGGGTTATGAAAATCCACGAGAAGCCACTGGGCGTATTGTATGTGCCAACTGCCATTTGGCTAATAAGCCCGTGGATATTGAGGTTCCACAAGCTGTGCTTCCCAATACTGTATTTGAAGCAGTTGTTAGAATCCCTTATGATATGCAACTGAAACAAGTTCTTGCTAATGGTAAGAGGGGGGGGTTGAATGTGGGAGCTGTTCTTATTTTACCCGAGGGATTCGAATTAGCCCCCCCTGATCGTATTTCTCCCGAGATGAAAGAAAAGATGGGTAATCTGTCTTTTCAGAATTATCGTCCCACTAAAAGAAATATTCTTGTGATAGGTCCTGTTCCTGGTCAGAAATATAGTGAAATCGTCTTCCCCATTCTTTCCCCAGACCCTGCTACGAAGAAAGAGGTTCACTTTTTAAAATATCCCATATATGTAGGTGGAAACAGGGGAAGGGGTCAGATTTATCCCGATGGGAGCAAGAGTAACAATACAGTATATAATGCTACAGGAGCAGGTCTAGTAAGCAAAATAGTACGTAAAGAAAAAGGGGGATATGAAATAACCATAGCGGATGCCTCGGATGGGCACCAAGCGGTTGATATTATACCTCCAGGACCAGAACTTCTTGTTTCAGAGGGCGAATACATCAAGCTTGATCAACCATTAACGAGTAATCCCAATGTGGGTGGATTTGGTCAGGGAGATGCAGAAATAGTACTTCAAGATCCATTACGTGTCCAAGGGCTTCTGTTCTTCTTGGCATCTGTTATTCTGGCACAAATCTTTTTGGTTCTGAAAAAGAAACAATTTGAGAAGGTTCAATTGGCCGAAATGAATTTCTAGATCCAGGGATTCCTCAACAGCAAGTTGGTAAAAAGATATGTTGTATGATCAAAAAAATCATGAAAAGCCTTTTGTTTGCTTTGTTTATACTGTTTTTCTTTTTCTGCGCGATGTCGGGAATTACTTGTATCCCATTACTAGTAATAGTATGTACATTCCGAAGAAGACAAAACGACTTTTTTTTTTCAAAAAAAAAAAAATGGGAGTGGCGTGACTATGCCGGGTCTCCTATTGCCTGCCAGATTGTAAATGCCATGGAATGCATCAATAGTTTCTATTCTAAATATTACTAATTCTAATATAGTAATATATTAAAATAAATAATAAATAGGCATAAGTGGGAGGAGAATACAAGGGATAAATGAAAGGAACAAATAGTTCTAGGGGGATTACTCATCTTGTCTTCCTAATCTTCCACAAAAGAAAAGGAATCTTTCGCCCTTTTGTTGTGTCGAAATAATAATGATTCTTGTTCCCATTCGTAAAAGCAAAATAGGAATATTTTGCGGGTCTATCACAACTTCTTTGTTTGGATTCAGAAGAAGTAGTGGACAGAAAAAAAGCGGGGGGGAGGTTAATTCATTGAGCAAATAGAATTTTTTCAATGAACTTATAAAAAAAAAGACTCATTCAAGCAAAAGAGTCTTAATGCTCCGGGTCAAAAAAGCAGAAATCTTGGATTTTTGCGCATATTAAAATCCTTATTTATTATCTCATCATAGTTATAGTTCCAATTTGATTTTTTTTTATAGAGTAAGCTTCCATTAGTATAGAAATGATTTGCAGGGTGCCTCATCTGGAATAAATCCATATTGTGTCATCCAGAAAATCGATTGATTCCTTCTTTCTTCTTGCTTCGGAAGAGATACTATGAATCAATCACCGGATCCGATTCTTCAAAAACATCATCAGAAACAAAGGGATGGGGGGTTTAAAACATCGGAGCAAAGGATCCATTTTGTCATTTCTACAAATATTATGTTATGATTATGTTCACTGGATGAACTTACAACTCATATGGAACGGGTCAAAGTATTGCTCGAAGAGTAAGAACTCAACAGGACCTTTCCCCTCTTTGTTTGTCTGATTTGAGGGGAAAGGTCCTGTTGAGTTCTTACTCTTTTATGTCTATAATCTGGTTCATCCGATTACTACAGGGATGAGCCCAACCCAGAATATGAGCCGTAGAAGAAAATGCCCATTGAACCGATCACAGGAATACCAGTTACAGTACCTATCAGCCAGAGAGGAATCCTTCCAGTAGTATCGGCCATTTATCCCACTTCCCTCCACATTTCATCAAGTGGTCATGCTAGAGACATAAACAGTCATGGATAGTTATGAGTATGATATCCTTCCGAATGGGATAAGAGAATTCCTACTATTTTATTTCTCTCAATTGAAGAAATAATTGGAAAATAAAACAGCAAGTACAAAAATCAGTAATAAACCCCAGTAGAGACTGGTACGATTCAATTCAACATTTTGTTCGTTCGGGTTTGATTGTGTCGTAGCTCTATAATTTTTTTTTTATTAGGTTTTAGGTTTATGGTTGTATGAACTGCATTGCTGATATTGACCCCAAAAAAAACACGGTAGGTACCGCTAGTCCGTGAACAGCCAACCATCTCACTGTAAAAATTGGATAGGTTCTATCTATGGTCATTGAGGCCTCCTAAAAGGATCTACTAAATTCATCAAGTTGTTCCAAAGGATCGAAACGGCCAGTTATTAATGGAATCCCCTGTCGGTTCTCCGTGAAATACTCGTTTGGCCGAGGGCTTCCAAACACATCGTAAGCTAAACCCGTGCTGACGAATAACCAACCTGCAATGAATAGGGAAGGTATAGTAATACTATGAATGACCCAGTATCGAATACTGGTAATAATATCAGCAAAAGAACGTTCTCCTGTGCTTCCAGACATGCTGAGCTCCACATATACAGTCAAAAGAGGGGGGATCGATTCCGTGAAAGATGGAGATCAGTAAATGGAAAACTACTGATATTTCATCCTTGTGAGATCGTCAATATTGTACCAAGGGTGCATTTAGAGTATACCGAATGAGTATAGCTATCCTTCCTCTGACACAGCAACGCAGTTTCAATCAGTATCGAAAAAAAAAATGGTACATAATTCCTTTCTTGTTCTTTGTCTATACACAACCACATGTCATTCAATAGAAAATTCCTAAAATTCTTGTTTGTAGTATAAGGTTTCCCATTACTGACTTCAGAATAGAAACTGAATGAAGATAAAGATCTTGATCAAATCTTGATCAAATAAAGTGTAAAGTGCGAGTCGGTGGTTCTAATTATTCATGAAAGAAATTATCATATTATCACAATTGGATGCTAAATCTAAAAACCCCCCTTTCATGTTTGTAGAAAAGGTATTTTCATTCTAATCCTTTCATTTCAAGTAATTCGTTGGTTGTACAGGAGCAGATAGTATTCGATGAAGGAAATGGAACAAACAAAACAATAGTTGGAGCAATCAAGATTCGTGATGTAGGAAGCGCTGCATTAGGTCCAAAGGTTTCTTCTTGACCTATCTACAAGGATAGGACTCCATGATATGGAAAGACAAAATGTGGAACCTAGAAGGATAGTAGGAATTACTCGTTTTAGAATCGAGTTGGACCCGAAATAAGGTTTTTTTTTTCTTCGAGAGACCGTGGAATACTTTTTTTTCTTTTCATTCGAGATATTATGTGCAATCAACCAACCTACTCTAATATTGAATCCAATGAGTTCAAGTCAAAGGTCTTATTGGGTCGTTCGTTCCAAATTCCAAAATGGATCCAATTGAAAAAGAAAAGAAATGATCACAATTGGAATGATTTTCCAACCCAATTCTTTTAGTCCATAGTTACTCAAAGAGTATTTCATTTGTAAATTTGTAAATGAAGTCACATGATACAGCTCGTATTACTATTACTTTACTCATGAGTTGTTCACTGAATCTGTTGATTCGGAAGCCCGGGGCCGATAGATGTCACAAATGATGAATCCATTTTGTTTTTCTTCTCTCACTCTATCTTTGTTAGTGGCGTCTATAATGACTGATGAATCAAGAACTTTCAATTTCAATTGATTCTGTCAATTGGGACTTTTTCTTATCATCGTATCTCGCAAAACAAAAATGGAAACTTAGGAAAGTGCTTTATAAACATATGTATAAAAAGAACGTATCTCATTTAGCCCCTTCATGCCTACTATAACTAGTTATTTCGGTTTTCTACTGGCTGCTTCAACTATAACCCCAGCTCTATTGATTGGTCTGAGCAAGATACGACTTATTTGAAATAAATTTTATGAACAATTCATAAAAATGAAAATGCAGATTTGTGTGAAATCCCAGATATTCTATAGTTTCCTCCAGCATCAATTGCCAATTCTTGGTCATTGAGATTCATGGGTAATTCGGAGTAATATTTAGGAATAGATATTACCTCCCTTTTTCTCCCCTTTCAAACAAATCGAAATGATTGAAGTTTTTCTATTTGGAATCGTGTTAGGTTTAATTCCTATTACTTTGGCCGGATTATTTGTAACTGCATATTTACAATACAGGCGCGGTGATCAGTTGGACCTTTGATTGAGTAACATCTCTTTTTTTTTTGATTGACCTCCTCCTTGATCTGCAGGAGGTCCAATTTTGGTTGGAGTTCAAATTAAGTTATTTTCTTGTGATTCAACATAAGAAGAACAGAATCACGCTCTGTAGGATTTGAACCTACGACATTGGGTTTTGGAGACCCACGTTCTACCGAACTGAACTAAGAGCGCTTTCTTATAACAGAAGATACGGCTATGGCTATAAAGAAAAGGATTTTTTTTGTATCCCCAGTACATCTTGCATCCATATAGTATCATTACACTACAACTACAGATTCGATTATGTTCAATTTGAATCGATCTTAATGGATTCCTCGTTACTACCCATAGGAGAAGTAATAAATAGGGATGACAGGATTTGAACCCGTGACATTTTGTACCCAAAACAAACGCGCTACCAAACTGCGCTACATCCCTTTCTTTCACTTGTTGTACAGTGTCATTGTAGAGAATCCCTGTCTTGTTTTCCACATCATTATTTCCTCCATCTATATACAATTTCTCTTGTAATTTATTCTTTTTGGTCTCATAAAATAAAAGAATAAATATTTATAGGTAATGTTCGGGAAGAAGGGGGCATCTTTTTACGTTTTAGGGACAGGAAGATCTCATCTATCGGATCATTGTATATATCCATTTTAGTTATGGATTCCGCATACAAATCAAAGCGATCTTTAACCACACTTTAACCACATATGCATCTGATCATATACGTATTACAATAAAAATAAAATAAGGAGGATTTTCAATGCGAAATATAAAAACATATCTCTCCGTGGCACCTGTGCTAGCTACTCTATGGTTCGGGTCTTTAGCAGGTCTATTGATAGAGATCAATCGTTTATTCCCGGATGCGTTGGCATTCCCCTTTTTCTCATTCTAGTTATTGACGTGGAAAGAAATAAAGAAGATTAGAGATAGAATAAATTATATGTGACTAGTTCCTCCCCCCTTTTTCTTCGGTTGTTCAGGAAGAACAGGTAAAGAATAAGAGTCGCCTGAACCTCGGCTAAACTAGGGTTAAGGATAGAATGAATAGGGGGAGAATAGAAATATAAATGTGGATCTAGGGCAGGCTATTCGAGATCATACAAGATACTTAAATGAAATACTGGGATTAGGAATAATAATTGATAGTTAGAAATAATTGTATTACTTATTATTTTATTAATCTATTGATTGCAACGAAATCTTTCATATTATGAATCTCATTTCCAGTTAGCAACTTCTATTTACTTTTTTTTTTTTTCGTTCCTTTCTTCTTCTTCGGTTCGTATCAAAAATAGAAGAGTTGAGTGAATTAAAAATCCAAAGGAGGTTTATGGCCGCGGGGAAAGATGTCAGAGTAACAGTTATTTTGGAGTGTACCAGTTGTGCCAAAAATGGTGCCAATAAGAAATCACCGGGCGTTTCCAGATATATTACTGAAAAGAATCGACACAATACGCCCGGCAGGTTGGAATTGATAAAATTCTGTCCCTATTGTTACAAGCATACAATTCATGGGGAGATAAAGAAATAGATGGAATGGGAAGGAATTACATATATATGAACAAGTCCAATCCGATTTTGTTTTGGGCGGATCTGAATGAATGGAGAAATAGGATTTTAGAGAGAAGGAATAAACCATGGATAAATCTAAGCGAACTTTTCGTAAATCCAAGCGATCTTTTCGTAGGCGTTTGCCCCCAATTGGATCGGGGGATCGAATTGATTATAGAAATATGAGTTTAATTAGTCGATTTATTAGTGAACAAGGAAAAATATTATCTAGACGAGTCAATAGATTGACCTTGAAACAACAACGATTAATTACTATTGCTATAAAACAAGCTCGTATTTTATCTTCGTTACCTTTTCTTAATAATGAGAAACAGTTTGAGAGAACCGAGTCGACCCCTAGAACTACAGGTACTAGAGCCAGAAAAAAAAATAGGCCTACTTCTCAATTGAATCAGAACGAAAATCGGAACTGAGATGGATGCTCTGTTCGAAAAAGCCGGAGATTCAGATTTGACGTCGTAAGAAAAAAAAAAACAAGAAATAATAGGGGAAGAAATCTTTCTTTATTGAAACGTGTTCGTTCATTCCTACTACTTATCATATAAATTTCGACTCTACCTTACTTTCCCGGAGGTCATTCTCCGGGGAATTCCGTTTAAATCATTCCGACGAACTCCTGCCAATCTCCTTATTTGCCGATCCGATCTCATTGGAAATCATGTAAAGACAATTCCCATTTGATATAGCTAGTTGTGCAGGTATTTTACGATTAAGAAGCAACTGCCCCTTGTACAGATCATGTATTAATCGACTATAGGATCCCCCATTCTCGCGAGTTACTGCGTTTATCCGAGTGATCCACAAACGACGAAAATCTCTCTTTTGTCTGCCTCTATCCCGATGAGCGGAAACCAAAGCTCTCATTTTCTGTTGAGTAGTAGTTCGAGTAAGTCTTGAATGAGCCCCCCGAAAGGTTGATGCAAATAAAAAAAATTTTGTTCGACGTCTTCGAGCTATATATCCGCGCCTAACTCTGATCATTTTATCCAATTTTACTTTGATGAATAACTAATTGATTTCTTTTCTTTCAGTCATTCTTTTCCCCTCTCCTGGTCTATTAATAACAAAACAGATTCTTCCGATGTATAAAATAAAAATTCCAATGGCTTTTGCTACTATGACCTTCCCAACCACGATTTGCTATTTCTTCCAGGCATTTCATCTCGAAATAAGAAATTGTACCGGTACTAGATACTAGGTATAAAATAAATAGTAAATGGGGAGTAAATGGATAAATAGTGGGTTCCATCGTTTCTATGGTTACTTCTTAAACGGTGAGGCCCTTTCTATACACCGGAGCCCCCTCCCTTATTTAATCAATGTTATTGTGAACTTGTACAGTTCACACTGTTTGGCTCTACCCATGAATTATCCAGATAATAGGTCTTTTCGCAATGAGATCTATCCATACAGTGACGGCATTTAATTATGAAGGTTGGCTAGGTAGCTGACCCTGTTAGTCCGTTCTTGCAAGAATAGGAGCATAATCTTTCTGCTTTTTGAATACTATTTCCCCCCGCTTAATGGATAACCATTTGCTACCAATGAGGAATTGCTTCTCATCTCAAATCGAGGCGATTGGATTTGCACCAATGGAAACCATAAATTCCATACACAATAGAGGTATATGATAGATTTTTTTTAGATAGTGAATGGAGTTATTCCATTCTATCCTATTCATTGGTACTGGAAAATTTGTCTATTTTGTCCAGCCCATGATCTGAACAGAACGAGTCGCACATACACCCTAGTACATGTTCCTCTACGCTGAGGACATCCTCGAAGAGCGGGGGATTTCGTGACATTTTTGATTGGCTGTCTTGTGTTTCTAATAAGTTGTTTAATAGTTGGCATTCTGAATCGTATACAGAATCGGCTGGTTTAGATCGATCCTAACCGAATGCTTATAAATGACTTCCGTTTAATATTTGACTTTGACCCGTGGAAGGAGATAAAATCTCGAATCACGGTTGATTCGAATTAGATTATGATTCGAAATGGAATTACTGATTTACGCGAAATCTCCGGTATTTTCGACCGCTACAAGATCAACAATGCCGTGAGCTTGGGCTTCTGTTGCTGACATAAAAACATCCCTTTCCATGTCTTCGAATACAACCCATAAAGGGTTGCCGGTTCTTTGTGCATAAACTCTTGTGATGGTTTCGCGGAGTTTCAGTAGCTCCTCCGCTTCCAAGATAAATTCTCCTGTTTGCGCCTGATAAAAAGAACTAACAGGTTGGTGGATCATAACCCTGATGATATAACATAATGAACGGTTCCTCTATCTGGTATGATCGGGTGAAAAGGAAGGGATAAAGAATAAGAAGAAGAAAAAAAAAAAAGATAGAATCGAACAACCGTACAGGCATCTTTTGTGCATTGCATACGGCTCTGCAATGGAATTTATCCTTCCCCTTCCATCGAAGAAAGAGACAACTAGAATCTATCAGACTCGGAGCGTTGGATGATCCATTTACCACCCTTCCCCTCGGAGGATCCAAAAATACTATGATGGTTCTGTTGCTTTCTATATTTATCTCTTCTGTAATTCAGCAATCCCAAAGTTTCTTTCTGATCCGCTCAAATAAGAAAAAAAAAAAAAAGATTTTTTTTTTTTTCATTTTCGCCCTCTCTTTCATCAATATCGGAAAGATACTTCTGATGTGGAAGCAAAAAAAAAGGGTTTGTGACGCTGAAATGGACCCCCGATACATAAGAACAAATCAGAAATAACCTTTGTTTCATACTACTATCTCGATACATAATTTCATTTATTAAAAAGCAAGAGGGGTTTGCTTATATCGAACTAGAAGTGCCATGCTATTATTACTTAATATTCCATATGGCGAAGGCATAGTCTTCTTTTTTCTCTCAAATCAAAAATCATTGGCGCCAAGCGTGAGGGAATGCTAGACGTTTGGTAATTTCTCCTCCGGCCAGGAGGAAAGATCCCATTGAGGCGGCTAATCCCATGCATATTGTATGTACGTCTGGTGGCACAAATTGCATAGTATCATAAATAGCTATTCCTGGTATTACCCATCCGCCGGGGGAGTTTATAAACAGATAGAGATCCCTGGTATCATCTTCTATACTGAGATATACCATGAGACCAACAAGTTGATTCGAGATTTCGCTATCAACCCCTTGGCCTAAAAAAAGTAATCTTTCTCGATGAAGTCGGTTGATTAGGACAAAATTGTATTCCTTAGGAACCGTACACGCACCTTTCGATGCATACGGTTCAATAAATTGCGAAAAAGAAAAGAATCAATGTGTCGATTCCAGCCCTTCCAGCCCTATTTCTTCTTTTCTTTTTTCATAGCAGGCTTTTTCCTGAGGAAGGGGTTTGTTTTTTCTTCCATTTTCCAAGAAACATGAGTTTTTGTTCGCCCCCCTATAAAACCTATAAAAAAAAAAGAATTCACTAAACTTATTGAACTACCCTCTCATTGATGTATTGTTTCATCGAGATCCAAACCACGATGTAATTTTCTTGTTCCTGAATGGGCCTCTTCAATTCTTTTAGGTTTATGCTCTACTCCGGGTAAAGATCCGCCCGAATTCTATTTGCACATATAGGACAAATGATCCCAGTACCACTTCTTTACGACTTTTCTTCTGCCCAATCTTCGATGTATTCATCGTATTACTTCATTGATTGGCAGTTTGAGATCACTCATATGGTATAAATAGGAATGAATCATTAATGATACAAGTGGTAATCATACATATATTACCAATTTGGTATTTTCTGAACGAAGCCTGGATACTTCAGTTTATTGGTCCAAGCCAACCATAGATTATTCTAATTTAGAATATTTATCCCCAAAACGGAATTAATTGATCTAATTGCACTTCACGCTCCAAATTATTGATTTGATGGTTCAATCAATCTTTCTTGGGCGAAAGAGAGGATATCTCAATCGGGGGAGAGAACGGGGGAATCCCATATGACCCAATACGTCTGACAAGTCGCACTATACGTCAACCCAAACTGCACCTTCCTCTCCAGGATTCCGAAAAGGTACTTTTGGAACACCAATGGGCATTAAATTCAAAAAAAAAATAAGTACTATACTTCACTTTGATGCGGAGACGTAACAATGGTTTTATTGTCTTCATGATATTGCCGTTTATTGGATTCTATCCATAGAATGGAAGATTCATGTAGAAAGGCGCAATGAATAAATGAAAATTCTGACGAATGGATCGTTCGAATGATGAACAAGTATCTATGCATTCGCTCACAAAAAATGGTCCAATTCCACCATTGCGTATTGGTACTTATCGGGTATAGAATAGATCTGCTTCTCTTTGTTCCTACGAATGGAATTCGTTCCATTATTACTATTACCAACGAAAGGGAATAAATATGAACCCTTGCTCCGAGATAATCTACTGAAAAGGTGAGGGCCGTAGCATAGTCTTTTCCAATGCGATAAAGTTACATAGTGTCATTTTTCTTTGATGAAGGGGTAGTTCCATGGGTTTGCCTTGGTATCGTGTTCATACCGTCGTATTGAATGATCCTGGTCGGTTGCTTTCTGTCCATATAATGCATACAGCTCTAGTTTCTGGTTGGGCCGGTTCGATGGCTCTATACGAATTAGCGGTTTTTGATCCCTCTGATCCCGTTCTTGATCCAATGTGGAGACAAGGTATGTTCGTTATACCCTTCATGACTCGTTTAGGAATAACCAATTCATGGGGTGGATGGAGTATCACCGGAGGAACTATAACGAATCCGGGTATTTGGAGTTACGAGGGTGTGGCCGGGGCACATATTGTGTTTTCTGGCCTGTGCTTCTTGGCAGCTATCTGGCATTGGGTGTACTGGGACCTAGAAATATTCTGTGATGAACGTACGGGAAAACCCTCTTTGGATTTGCCCAAGATCTTTGGAATTCATTTATTTCTCTCAGGGGTGGCTTGCTTTGGGTTTGGCGCATTTCATGTAACAGGCTTGTATGGTCCTGGAATATGGGTGTCTGATCCTTATGGACTAACCGGAAAAGTGCAATCTGTAAATCCAGCGTGGGGCGCGGAAGGTTTTGATCCTTTTGTTCCGGGAGGAATAGCTTCTCATCATATTGCAGCGGGGACTTTGGGTATATTAGCAGGTCTATTCCATCTTAGTGTCCGCCCACCCCAACGTCTATACAAAGGATTACGTATGGGCAATATTGAAACTGTCCTCTCCAGTAGTATAGCTGCTGTGTTTTTTGCGGCTTTCGTTGTTGCTGGAACTATGTGGTACGGTTCAGCAACGACTCCGATCGAATTATTTGGTCCCACTCGTTATCAGTGGGATCAGGGATACTTCCAGCAAGAAATATATCGAAGAGTTGGTACCGGGCTAGCCGAAAATCTGAGTTTATCAGAAGCTTGGTCTAAAATTCCCGATAAACTAGCTTTTTATGATTACATCGGTAATAATCCGGCGAAGGGAGGATTATTCAGAGCGGGCTCAATGGACAACGGAGATGGAATAGCTGTTGGATGGTTAGGACACCCCATCTTTCGAGATAAAGATGGGCATGAGCTTTTTGTACGACGTATGCCCACTTTTTTTGAAACATTTCCAGTGGTTTTGGTAGATGGAGACGGAATTGTGAGAGCCGATGTTCCTTTTAGAAGGGCGGAATCCAAGTATAGTGTCGAACAAGTAGGTGTAACTGTTGAGTTCTATGGTGGCGAACTCAATGGAGTCAGTTATGGCGATCCGGCTACTGTGAAAAAATATGCTAGACGTGCCCAATTGGGTGAAATTTTTGAATTAGATCGTGCTACTTTGAAATCCGATGGTGTTTTTCGTAGCAGTCCAAGAGGTTGGTTCACTTTTGGACATGCTTCGTTTGCTTTGCTCTTCTTTTTCGGACACATTTGGCACGGCGCTAGAACCTTGTTCAGAGATGTTTTTGCCGGTATTGACCCAGATTTGGATGCTCAAGTGGAATTTGGAGCATTCCAAAAACTTGGAGATCCAACTACAAGGAGACAAGTAGTCTGATACAACATTGCTCTGTTATGTTTCGCCTCTATTTTTTTGATTGGTATTGGTATAGGGTTAGGTTACCGGAAAAATATTGATTCGAATCAACGCCTTTTCTTTGACTCTTGCCCCCTTTTTTTTTCTGGGAAATGATCCCAAATGAACAGGTGTGGAAGCTATAATTGTAAACCACGATCGAATCTATGGAAGCATTGGTTTATACATTCCTGTTAGTCTCGACTCTAGGGATAATTTTTTTCGCCATCTTTTTTCGAGAACCGCCTAAGGTTCCGAATAAAAAGATGAAATGATTTTTCATTATCTCAATTGAAATAATGAACCCCCCATATTGGGAGGTTCATTATTTCAACTAGTCCCCGTGTTCTTCGAATGGATCTCTTAGTTGTTGAGAGGGTTGCCCAAAAGCGGTATATAAGGCGTACCCAGTAAAGCTTACAAGTGAACCAGATATGGAGATGGCGACTAGGGTTGCTGTTTCCATTATTAGGTAATTTCAAGACCACGATGGATCTACGATAAGATCGTTTATTTACAATGGAATGGTATACAAAGTCAACAGATCTCACAACCAATGCAATAGGATTTATGGCTACACAAACCATTGAGGGTAGTTCCAGCAGATCTGGGCCAAGACGAACAATTGTAGGGGATTTATTAAAACCATTGAATTCAGAATATGGTAAAGTAGCTCCTGGATGGGGAACTACTCCCTTTATGGGTGTCGCAATGGCTCTATTTGCGATATTCCTATCTATTATTTTGGAGATTTATAATTCTTCCGTTTTACTGGATGGAATTTCAGTAAGTTAGGTCCAGAAGAACCATCAAGTCCTAGCTTTTCAATCAAAAATGAATCACTTAGGATTCGATTCGCCTTTCTAGGTTTTTCTGGTAGTTCGACCGTGGAATTATTTTGTTTCGGTATTTCCGGAATATGAGTGTGTGACTTGTGATAAATGATCCTATTGATAGTACAGAGAATGGGCCTGTCATCTCGATAGAGATGGTTCTACCTCGTCGGATATTCATTCGAGTATCTGCAGCACGGATTCTATGGAATAGAATAGATTAAGAAATATTTGAACTATGATTCATACCTACTATTCAGACCTCGCGACCGAACTCCAAAAAATTTGCAAAGAGGTATTTCATAAATCGAACAATTGTTTCTCTGGATTTTTAGTCATTACACCCTTTCATTAAACATTAAATAAATGATGATCAAACGGTTTTTACTCAGAGAACCTTTGGCTTTGATTGGGGCTTTGTTGAATCATCGTGGTTCTAGTATGAATCTGAGGTTTCAATCGATTTATAAGGTTTCAACAAGAGAATTCCTATCAATTCAATAGTCAATCTGCCAAACAAAAACAAGAAATAGGGTTAGTAGGGTAAGAGAACATTCAAGAGGCCTGTAACGATCGACATAAAGATGAATGAGCCAACTTGATATTGTGGCATTATCATCACAAAAAAGAGATTCCGGCTTTTAGTTCTTTCGTATCCTCAGGGAAGATTGAATCAAGTGGCTAAAAAGTTTCAAACCAAACTTTCTATTCCATATCCGTTGGAACCAGTATTTGGGTGTTTCCGCTTGAGCCGTACGAGATGAAATTCTCATATACGGTTCTCCGAGGGGGGAGTATCCTTGGTTTACCTATCTCAATAAAGTATATGATTGGTTCGAGGAGCGTCTCGAGATTCAGGCGATTGCAGATGATATAACTAGTAAATATGTTCCTCCTCATGTCAACATATTTCATTGTCTAGGAGGGATCACACTTACTTGTTTTTTAGTACAAGTAGCTACGGGTTTTGCTATGACTTTTTACTATCGTCCGACCGTTACAGAGGCTTTTGCCTCTGTTCAATACATAATGACTGAAGCCAACTTTGGTTGGTTAATCCGATCAGTTCATCGATGGTCAGCAAGTATGATGGTCCTAATGATGATCCTGCACGTATTTCGCGTTTATCTCACAGGTGGATTTAAGAAACCTCGCGAGTTGACTTGGGTTACGGGTGTGGTTCTAGCTGTATTGACTGCATCTTTTGGCGTAACTGGTTATTCCTTACCTCGGGACCAAATTGGTTATTGGGCAGTCAAAATCGTGACCGGCGTACCTGAGGCTATCCCTGTCATAGGATCGCCTTTGGTAGAGTTATTACGCGGAAGTGCTAGTGTGGGTCAATCCACTTTGACCCGTTTTTATAGTTTACACACTTTTGTATTACCTCTTCTTACTGCCGTATTTATGTCAATGCACTTTCCAATGATACGTAAACAGGGTATTTCAGGTCCTTTATAGAATAGATCATATATCATTTTGGGTAGGAACAATAGTATTTCATTGCTACAAATATGTATTATTGAAAATAATAAGACATGTTATTTGGATATTTCCCTTCAACTCCGAAGTATTTTTTATTTGATACGAATAGTTGAAGTGAATTCTCGGAAGAGAGATGGATTATGGGAGTGTGTGACTTGAACTATTGATTGGGCCATGCAGATATATGATTTTATCCGCCACATTGGAATTCACAACCAAATGTGTCTCTGTTCCAACCACCGTGTAAATACC